TCTTAACAAACTAGTATTTGCAATTTGTGAGGGTCGTTCTAGCTATATAAGAAACCTTTCCTTTGATTAATAATAAGAAAATTAGAACTCCATAGATTTCTGGATTCGCTTATTATTCCCTAATCTCAAAAAGAGATAAAAAAATGGGCGATTATGTGATTAGTTGGTATACAAAATAGAATCTAGAATTCGGTTGAATCAAAATAATTTATTTTATTAAAGTTCTATTTCTGTCAGAGGGCAATATGAATGTTCTATCATCTTCCATCACCACACTAAAAGTCTTATACGATATATCCGGTGTGGAAGTAGGCCAACATCTCTATTGGCAAATAGGGGGGTTACAAGTCCATGCCCAAGTACTTATTACTTCTTGGGTTGTAATTGCTATCTTATTAGGTTCTGCCACTCTAGCTGTTCGGAATCCACAAACCATTCCGACTGATGGTCAGAATTTCTTCGAATATGTTCTTGAATTCATTCGCGACGTGAGCAAAACCCAGATTGGAGAAGAATACGTTACTTGGGTTCCCTTTATTGGAACGCTCTTTCTATTTATATTTGTTTCTAATTGGTCAGGGGCTCTTTTACCTTGGAAAATCATAGAGTTACCTCATGGGGAGTTAGCCGCACCCACAAATGATATAAATACTACGGTTGCTTTAGCTTTACTCACGTCATTGGCATATTTTTATGCGGGTCTTAGTAAAAAAGGATTAGGTTATTTCGGTAAATACATTCAACCAACCCCAATCCTTTTACCCATTAACATCTTAGAAGATTTCACAAAACCTTTATCACTTAGTTTTAGACTTTTCGGGAATATATTAGCTGATGAATTAGTAGTTGTTGTTCTTGTTTCTTTAGTACCTTTAGTAGTTCCTATACCGGTTATGTTTCTTGGATTATTTACAAGTGGTATTCAAGCTCTTATTTTTGCAACTTTAGCTGCGGCTTATATAGGAGAATCTATGGAGGGTCATCATTGACTAGTTTTGAACTATGTTTTTGCTTAGCTTAGCCCAAGTCAATGTATGCCTGTCTCAAGATACTATACTTAAGAAAAATAAACATCCAAAGTATGGTATATTACGAGCTAGAATCTAGAGTAATCGCAAATAAAGATTATGATATGAGCGAATTGTTGGAAAAATGGGAAAAAGATCTTTTTCCCATTTTTCTGGTTTGGCCCTTTTATCTTTACCTTCCTCAATTAATATTCTAGATTGTTCACCCAATTTCAATAGTAAATCTAAAATATTAATGATTTCGATTTTCGATGTTGTATCCCATGTGCTGAGAACTAAAAGGGAAAAAAAGGTTTACAAAAACTTAGAGTCCTAAAAAAGTTTTTGTTAGGAGAGGGGTTCAATTAGATATATGGAATCTAATGGCTCTAAGCGAACTTTTGTGGATGTTTCAAAGCAAATTTATAGAATCCGATTGAATCTAAGATACGAATCGTTGGTTTACATTATGTAACAAAGGCATGTATATGTGATAATTGACTAGTTATATATGAACTCGCGATATATATAATTTGCCCTACTCCGGACCTGGCTTTCAAATAGAAGTCTTTTCCTTTAGTCTGGTCTATGGCTGTGAATTGAATGAATAAGAATAAGGAGATTAAATTGAAATAAAGACAAATAACGACGAACTCAAAGAATGATTCGGAATAGTTAAGTCCTAATTCTTGGTTGTATCATTAACCATTTTTTTTATTTTTTGCGAGGAACTTCTCATGAATCCATTGATTTCTGCCGCTTCCGTTATTGCTGCTGGATTGGCCGTAGGGCTTGCTTCTATTGGACCTGGAGTTGGTCAAGGTACTGCTGCGGGTCAAGCTGTAGAAGGTATTGCGAGACAGCCCGAGGCGGAGGGAAAAATACGAGGTACTTTATTACTTAGTCTAGCTTTTATGGAAGCTTTAACAATTTATGGGCTGGTTGTAGCATTAGCGCTTTTATTTGCGAATCCTTTTGTTTAGTTTAACCTAAAAATACTATAAGTATTTTTAACTTTTAATTGCCACTTGCCCTTTAAAATTATAGCAAGATTTCACTCCTACAATTCTTCGTTGAGACAATAACTCGGGGAAGGACTGATGTGAGATTTGAGATATAGCCTGATACCTAATTATAACCTAATTCTAATTAAGTATCATTCTTATTGGGAATTTCAATTGCAAAAAAAAAAAAGAGGGCGGGACGTGATACAAAAAGAACTCTGTTCTATTTTTTTAGTCTATCTATAAGGGGAGATCATATGAAAAATGTAACTGATTCTTTCCTTTCCTTGGGTCACTGGCCATCCGCCGGGAGTTTAAGATTTAATACCGATATTTTAGCAACAAATCTAATAAATCTAAGTGTAGTGCTCGGTGTATTGATCTTTTTTGGAAAGGGAGTGTGTGCGAGTTGTTTATTTCAAAAATAGGCTGGATCCAACCAGATGCACTTTGTTCGTTTTTGTTCGTTAGAACTAAGAAAGAAAGGTG